CGGGGACTAGTTCTAGTTAAAGTACTAAGCCTCCCAATATCGGGAGGCTTAGTACTTCAATTGAGAAAATGAAAAATCATTTATTTTATTTCACCTTTTTCGTTGGAACTTTAGGGGGTTCTCGAAAAAAGATAGCGAAAAAAATGATCCCTAGAGTCGAGACTAAAAGGAATGTATAAACCAATGCTTCCATAGATTCGATCGTGGTTTACAATTATAGCTTCCATACCTGTTTATTTTGGATCATCTCCTACCTAAAGAAAGAGCAAAAGTCAAAGAAAAAAAGTCGATTCGAAAGATGCGATAACAATGTTATATTATATCAGACTACTTGTCTTTTTGTAGTTGGATCTCCAAGTTTTTGGAATGCGCCAAATTCTACTTGAGCATCCAAATCTGGGTCAATACCAGCAAAAACATCTCTGAATAAGGTTCGAGCACCATGCCAAATGTGTCCGAAGAAAAAGAGCAAAGCAAACGAAGCATGTCCAAAAGTAAACCAACCCCTCGGACTGCTACGAAACACACCATCAGATTTCAAAGTAGCACGATCTAATTCAAAAATTTCACCCAATTGAGCGCGTCTAGCATATTTTTTAACAGTAGCAGGATCACTATAACTAACTCCGTTAAGTTCGCCGCCGTAGAACTCAACAGTTACACCTACTTGTTCAACACTATACTTTGATTCTGCCCTTCTAAAAGGAACATCAGCTCTAACAATTCCGTCTCCATCTACCAAAACAACTGGAAATGTTTCGAAAAAGGTAGGCATACGACGTACAAAAAGTTCACGCCCTTCTTTATCTCTAAAGATGGGGTGTCCTAACCATCCAACAGCTATTCCATCCCCGTTGTCCATTGAGCCCGCTCTGAATAACCCCCCCTTTGCCGGATTATTCCCAATGTAATCATAAAAAGCAAGTTTTTCCGGAATTTTAGACCAAGCTTCTGAGAAACTTTGATTTTCAGCGAGTCCAGCACTAACTCTTCTATATATTTCTTGCTGGAAGTATCCCTGATCCCATTGATAACGAGTGGGACCAAATAATTCGATGGGGGTAGTTGCTGAACCATACCACATAGTTCCAGCAACTACAAAAGCAGCAAAAAAGACAGCAGCGATACTACTGGAAAGGACGGTTTCAATATTGCCCATACGTAATCCTTTGTATAGACGTTGAGGCGGACGAACACTAAGATGAAATAGGCCCGCTAATATGCCCAATGTACCCGCTGCAATATGATGAGAGGCTATTCCGCCCGAAACAAACGGATCAAAACCTTCCACACCCCACGCTGGATTTACAGATTGTACTTTTCCAGTTAGTCCATAAGGATCGGACACCCATATTCCAGGGCCATACAAACCTGTTACATGAAATACGCCAAAACCAAAACAAGCCACCCCTGAAAGAAATAAATGAATTCCAAAAATCTTGGGCAAATCCAAAGACGGTTTTCCTGTACGTTCATCAGTAAATATTGCTAGATCCCAATACACCCAATGCCAAATAGCTGCTAAGAAGCACAAGCCAGAAAACACAATATGCGCTCCGGCCACACCTTCGTAACTCCAAATGCCTGAATTCGTTACAGCCCCCCCTGTGATACTCCAACCACCCCACGAATTAGTTATTCCTAAACGAGTCATGAAGGGTATAACGAACATACCTTGTCTCCACATTGGATCAAGAACGGGATCAGAAGGATCAAAAACGGCTAATTCATATAGAGCCATTGAACCGGCCCAACCAGCAACCAGAGCTGTATGCATTATATGGACAGCAATCAACCGACCGGGATCATTCAATACAACGGTATGAACACGATACCAAGGCAAACCCATGGAAATACCCCTTTTTATCAAAGAAAGATAAAGACTATGTAACTTTATTGCATTTTTAAAACGATACTATGGACCTCCCCCCTTCAGTGGATTCTCTCCGAGCAGGAGATAATATTTGTTCTCTTCTGCTGGCAATAATCAAACAATTCTGTTCGTAGGAACAAAGAGAAGCAGATCTATTCTATACCCGATAAGCCCCAATACGCAATGGTGGGTTGAGCCCATTTTCTATGAGTGAATCCATCCATACTTAGTCATCATTCGAAAGACCTATTTGGAATAATTTTAGTTACTTTATTAATTCTGTCTTCCTTTCTGACCATGGCTAAAATGAATAACGGCCAATTTTTATGAAGACAATTAAACCCATTATTACGTTTCCACATCAAAGTGAAATATAGTACTTCATTTTTTGTTAATGCCTATTGGTGTTCCAAAAGTACCTTTTCGAAGTCCTGGAGAGGAAGATGCATCTTGGGTTGACGTATAGTGCGGCTTGTCAGATATATTGGGTCATATGGGATTTCCCCGTTCTCTCCCTCGATTGAGATATCCCTTGTTTCACCCAATCAATTTATTTTAAAATTGGCGCGTGAGGTGCAATTAGATCCGTTTTTGGGGGATCCAGATTAATATTACCATCTCAATAAAACTTATTTATGGTTGGCTTGGTTGGACCAAGAAAATGAAGTATCCAGGCTCCGTTTAGAAAAAACCCAATTAGTAATAGATCGGCGTACTACTTGTATCATAAACGATTTTATTATTAAATTAGAAAGAGGGGTGATCTCAAAGTGTTAATTAGTTAATTAATCGAATAGAATAATATGCTGAATACCTCAAATATTTGACGGAAGAAAGGCATCAAATGAATTAAAAAAAGAAGTGGTATTGGGAGCATTTATCCTATATGTGCAAATAGAAATCGCGGAAATCTTTACCTGGAGTAGAGCATAAACCTAAAAAAATGGAAGGGACCCCTTCAGGAACAAGAAAATTACATCGTAATTTGGATTGGATCTCGATGAAACAATATATCAATGAGAAGTGTGTTTGATAAGTGTAATGAATTTCGTATTATAGGTTATAGGAAAACGAGCAAAAACTTATCTTTTTTTTATGGAAAAAAAGGGGTTCCTTTGTTAAAAGTTAGATAGAACCTACTCTAAGCCAAAATAAAGGGGCTGGAATCTTATACATTGATCTTTTTTCCGCTATTTTTTGAACCGTATGCCTCAAAAGGTGCATGTACGGTTCCTAAGGGATAGTTTTTTATCCTAATCAACCGACTTTATCGAGAAAGATTGCTTTTTTTAGGCCAAGAGGTTGATAGTGAGATCTCAAATCAACTTATTGGTCTTATGGTATATCTCAGTATAGAGGATGATACCAAAGATCTCTATTTGTTTATAAATTCTCCCGGAGGATGGGTAATACCCGGAGTAGCTATTTACGATACTATGCAATTTGTAAGACCAGATGTACATACAATATGCATGGGATTGGCCGCTTCAATGGGATCCTTTATCCTGGTCGGAGGAGAAATTACCAAACGTCTAGCATTCCCTCACGCTTGGCGCCATTGAGTTTTTTATTTGAAAGAAAAAAATACTATGCCTTAGCAGGAATATTAAGTAATAATAGCATGGCACTTCAAATTTGATATGATAAAACTCTCTTTTTTTTTTTTTACATTAAATTATGTATCGAAAGAGTAGTATGAGATAATAAGATATTCCGATTTTATCTTAGGGTAGTCCATTTAAGCGTCACAAACTTTTTTTTGTTTTCACACCGGAAGGGTTTTAACAATATTTATTTTTTATAGAACAGATTCATTTTTTGCCTTAGCTCAAAAAAACTTTGGGATTGCTGAATCACAGACGAAATAAATATATAAAGCAACGGAACCATCATAGTATTTTTTAACTCCCCCGAAAGGAAACGAACCGAAAGGAAGGGTGGTAATTGGATCATTTACCGATCTGCGTCTGATAGATCCTAGATTTTCGGCTGTAAGGTGAAAGTAAATTCCATTAGAGAGCCGTATGCACTGCACAAAAAATGCCCGTACGGTTCTTCAATTCTTTTTTTTTTTTTGCACCTCATCATCCTGCAAGATAGAGAAACCATTTATTTATCATCAGGGTAATGATTCACCAACCCGCAGCCTCTTTTTCTGAGGCACAAACGGGAGAATTTATCTTGGAAGCGGAAGAACTACTGAAACTGCGCGAAACCATCACAAGGGTTTATGTACAAAGAACGGGCAAACCCTTATGGGTTGTATCCGAAGATCTGGAAAGAGATGTTTTTATGTCAGCAACAGAAGCCCAAGCTCATGGAATTGTTGATCTTGTAGCGGTTGAATAAAGGATTTCACTGAAATACCTACTATTGTTGTGTTGCGATTTTCTTTATATTCTTATCCGGGTTTAATATTTTAATATTCTATTAAATAGATTAAAAAAAAAGCGATTCATAATCATCCGGTTAGGATCGATCTCAACCAGCCTATTATGTATACGATACAGCATGCCAACCATTAAGCAACTTATTAGAAACACACGACAGCCAATAAGAAATGTCACGAAATCCCCCGCTCTTCGGGGATGTCCTCAGCGCCGAGGAACATGTACTAGGGTGTATGTGCGACACGTTTAGATCATGAGCTAGGACTGGGACACAAAAAAAAGACAAACTGTATGTTTCCAGTATCAGTGATCAATCAAGACCAGTGAATAGGCTAGAAATCGAATATGAATAGGATAGGATACAATGGAAGAATTCCACCCACTATCTACAAATCAAAAAGATCCATTATCTCCCTGTGTATTCAATTTATGGTTTCCATTGGTGCAAATCCAATCACCTGAATTTAAGATGAGAAGCAATTCCCCTTTGGTAAGAAATAGTTATCCATTAAGCGGGGGAAATATATAAGCAGAAAAATAATGTTCCCACTCTTGCAAAAACGGACTAACAGGGTCAGCTACCTAGCTAACTTTCATAATTAAATACCGTTACTGTATGGGTTAGATCTCATTGTGAAAGACCTATTACTAAATAATATAATTCATGGGTAGAGCCAAAGGATGTGAACTGTACAAGTTACCAAGAATATTGATTAAATGCAGGAAGGGGTTCCGGTGTATAGAAAGGACCTCACCGTTTAAGAAGTAACCATAGAAACGATGGAACCACTATTTCTTTATCCATTTAAATTTTATTTTTATGTTTACAATGAAAAATATATATATAGTGGTCGGGGAGGTTATAGTAGCCAAAGCCATTGGAATTTTTATTTTATACATTGGAAGAATCTGTTTTGTTATTAATCGACCAGTAAAGGGGAAAATAATAACTAAAAGAACGGAAATCAATTAGTTATTCACCAAAGTTTCATTTATTCAATGACCAGAATTAGACGAGGATATGTAGCTCGTAAACGTCGAACAAAAATCCGTTTATTTGCATCAAGCTTTGGGGGGGCTCATTCAAGACTTACTCGAACTATTACTCAACAGAAAATAAGAGCTTTGGTTTCTGCTCATCGGGATAGAGATAGGCAAAAGAGGGATTTTCGTCGTTTGTGGATCACTCGGATAAATGCAGTAATTCGTGAAAATAAAGTATCCTATAGTTATAGTCGATTTATAAATGATCTGTACAAGAGTAAATTGCTTCTTAATCGTAAAATACTTGCACAAATAGCTATATTAAATAGGAATTGTCTTTATATGATTTCTAATGAGATCATAGAGGAAAAGGATTGTAAGGAATTTACCGAAAAACTTAAATGACATTCCCCGGAGAATGAACTCCGGGAAGATAGAGTATAAATAGTATAAGAAAAAATTGATAAGATGATAAAGTCGTCAAAATGAGTTAACGCGCTCAAACAAAAAAACTTTGATTCTTCCCCGATTCTTTGATTCTTTTTTTTTTATTACAACACGAAAATTTAATTTAGATTTGATTATTTTTCGAACAAAATATCCATCTGGGTTTGAGTTCATAGCATATTGGAATTTTGATTTGATTGAAGAGTAAGCCTATTTATTTCGGGTTCTAAAACCAGTAGTTCTAGCGGTCGACTCGGTTCTTTCAAACTGTTTCTCGTTATTAAGAAAAGGTAACAAAGATAAAATGCGCGCTTGTTTTATAGCAATAGTAATTAATCGTTGTTGTTTCAAGGTCAATCTATTCACGCGTCTAGATAAAATTTTTCCTTGTTCACTAATAAACCGACTAATTAAACTCATATTTCTATAATCAATTCGATCCCCCGATTGGATCGGGGGCAAACGCCTACGAGAAGATCGTTTGGATTTAAGAAAGGGTCGCTTGGATTTATCCATGGTTTGTTTGTTCCTTATCCCTGAAAATCCTATTTCTGAGTTCTAATTCTTTTTTTTTAGATCCAACTGAAATAGAAGAAATACGGAAATAGAAGAAATAGAAATTAGGATTTACTTTAGTTATTTAGTTATATTAAAATATATATTATATATATAATATGTCATTTTTTATGTTCCTTGGAAGAGTGACAAACAGACCTGCATTCGATCTATTTCTTTATCTCCCCATGAACCGTATGTTTGTAACAATAGGGACAGAATTTTTTCAATTCCAATCGACTCGGCGTATTGTGTCGATTCTTTTGGGAAATATATCTGGAAATGCCCGTTGATTCTTTATTAACCCCGTTTCGGACACAACTGGTACATTCCAAAATAACCGTTACTCGGACATCTTTACTCTTGGCCATGAACCCCCTTTGGTTTTTGATTCGCTCAACTCTTCCATTTTTTCAATCTGAAGCGAATAAGAAAGGAACAAAGAAAAAATAGAAGTTGCTAACTCTAAATCGAATTATGAAAGATTTCGTTGCAATCACTAGAGTAATAGTCAAAAAATAGTAAATAATAAGGAATAAATACAATTATTGCAAACTATATTTCTAATTGCAGTACAGTATCTTATTTAACTATTTTTTATGATACTGTTGACCTAGGAGCACATTTCCATCCCCGTTCTCACTCTATTAGAATATAAATTTAAGCCGGGATTTTCGCTGAGATTTAGTCTTAAAAAAAAAAAAAATAGCAATTAATTAGTTAAAGCTATTTGATTTGATTGTATCTCTAATCCCCTTCCCGTATCAATAACTAAAATTAAAAAAAGGGGAATGTCAACGCATCGGGGAATAAACGATTGATCTCTATTAATAAACCTGCTAAAGATCCGAACCATAGAGTACTTAGTACTGGTGCCACGGAAAGATATGTTTTTAGATCTCGCATTGAAAATCCTCCTTCTTTTTGTTTTTAACGTCTCATATGGGTATAGATAAGTGTTTTATTATTTTATTATATGTTATACAATATGTTATATGACATGAGCCCCCCCAAAAAAAGAAGAAATGACAATAAAAATTATGTATATCAATGGAAGAAATAACACTATGGAAAAGAAGACAGGGATTCTCTACAATGAAACTGTAGACCAATTGAAAGGGATGTAGCGCAGCTTGGTAGCGCGTTTGTTTTGGGTACAAAATGTCACGGGTTCAAATCCTGTCATCCCTACCTATACTTTTACTTTAGTTCTCCTATGAGCAGTAAGGAGGAATAAATTGAGATCAATTA